TGCTAAAATATCGGTATTAAACCCGAAACTCCCGGCAGATGGCCAGTGACCCAAGAAAACGAAAGAATCGGTCCCATTTTGCATATGATCTCCTCTTATAGATAAACTAAAAAATCGTTGTATTATTTCACTTCTTTACTACTTCGAAATGGAAATGCATTTTCTTTTTTTTTCATTGAGATTCCAAATTTAACTTCCGAATAAAATAATACTTAATTTATTCGAATAGAATTACTAATTAGGTACTAGGTTTCATGTGAATTGTACTCCCTTTGTTGGATTCTACTTCGAACTAAGAAGGGGAAGGAAGGAAGAAAGAGAGTGGGTAACACGAATTCTTCATCCTCAAATAAGTCCTTCCCGGTATTATTTTCTCAACGAATAGAATATGTAATTGCGTAGGAGCGATATTTTATTTTAATTTGACTATATAAAAAATGTAAAAAAGCAACCTGTAAGTTCAAGACTATAAAAGAAATATGTATTTCTTATATTTCGTTTCCTTTTCTCGGATTAAACAAAAGGATTTGCAAATAAAAGCGCTAATGCTACAACTAACCCATAAATTGTTAAAGCTTCCATAAAAGCTAAACTAAGTAATAAAGTACCTCGTATTTTTCCCTCTGCTTCAGGCTGTCTCGCAATACCTTCTACAGCTTGTCCCGCAGCAGTACCTTGGCCAACTCCAGGTCCAATAGAAGCAAGCCCTACAGCCAATCCAGCAGCAATAACGGAAGCGGCAGAAATCAATGGATTCATGATAAGTTCCTCACACACAAAAAAAAGAAATGGTTAATGATACAATCAACCAATGCATTATGATTTACTTATTCCATTGCTAATATTCATTCAATCGAAATAACTAAAAACGTCGAATTGAAAATTGACATAATAATATTATTAAATCATTAGACAGACTTTACTTCATCTTTTTTAGTTCCTATTTGGTAAGTCTTTCTGAATCAATACTACTTTTATTGAGTCTTTCCATTTCCTTTTTTTAATCATTTCATTTCTACTAATCATTAATCATTTTTCGATCTTTTTCTTTATTTTGTCTCTTTATTCATTCAATTCGCAGTCATAAACGAAACGGAAGAACTTCGTTAGTTGGTATCTCTGGTGAAATTCAAGTAGGGCAAATTAAATATTAGTTCATATATAACTTGTCAATATCTAATCTAATATAAAATATACATAGGTTTCTTACATAACGTAAACCGCTATATTTTAACTTCAATTGGATTTTTGAATCATTCTTCGAAACATCTAATCTCCGTGAATTAACTTGGAGTCATTAGATTCTATATATCTGGGGCACCTTCTCTCGACTAACCAACGTCTTTTTTTCCACTTCTTGAATAGCTTTTTTGATTATCATTAGACTATATGTATTTTTCTATTTATATTATATGCTCTAAATAAAATAGATTATCTTGATAGAGTCTCTTGATAGAATCTTGAGACACACCTACAATACATATATAGTAACTGGATCTAAACGAAGAGATAGACTCTTACTAAGACTAAGACGAATCAATGATGACCTTCCATAGATTCGCCTATATAAGCTGCGGCTAAAGTTGCAAAAATAAGAGCCTGAATACCACTTGTAAATAATCCAAGAAACATGACAGGTATAGGAACCACTAAAGGTACTAAAGAAACAAGAACAACAACTACTAATTCATCCGCTAATATATTTCCGAAAAGTCGAAAACTTAGTGATAGAGGTTTTGTGAAATCTTCTAAGATGTTAATGGGTAAAAGAATTGGAGTTGGTTGAATGTATTTACCAAAATAACCTAATCCTTTTTTTGTAAGACCCGCATAAAAATAAGCTACTGACGTGAGTAAAGCTAAAGCAACAGTAGTGTTTATATCATTTGTGGGTGCGGCTAACTCCCCATGAGGTAACTGTATTATTTTCCAAGGTAAAAGAGCCCCCGACCAATTAGAAACAAAAATAAATAGAAACATAGTCCCAATAAATGGAACCCAAGGGCGGTATTCTTCTCCAATTTGAGTTTTGCTCACGTCTCGAATGAATTCAAGAACATATTCAAAAAAATTTTGACCGCCCGTCGGAATCGTTTGTGGACTCCGAACAGATATAGCAGCTGAACCTAATAAGATAGCAATTACAACCCAAGAAGTTATAAGTACCTGGCCATGGATTTGGAAACCTCCTATTTGCCAATAGAAATGTTGGCCTACTTCCACACCAGATATATCAAATAAACCCTTTAGTGGGTTGATTGAATATGATAGAACATTCATATTGTCCTCTGACAAAAATATAACTTTGAAAAAAATTATTTTGATTCACCCAGCTCCTTCGTGACTTGTCTACTTTATTTTAAATTTTAATTTTCTATTTAGGATACCTACAGATTAATTATTATTACATAATATCCCCAGTTATTTTTAATTTTAACTAGTTTTTGAGATTCAAGATCTAGTAACCGATATAGAGTTTAGAGTTTAGTAAGCCCATTTTTGATTTTATTATGAATCAAGGATTTCTTATATAGCTAGAGCGGCCTTCACAAATTGCAAATACTAATTTGGTAAGAATTAATCGAATTGAAGCTATAGCGTCATCGTTTGCTGGAATCGAAATATCAGCGAGATCCGGGTCACAATTTGTATCGATTAAACAAATCGTTGGAATTCCCAAAGTAATACATTCTCGAAGGGCTGTATATTCTTCGTGTTGATCAACGACGATTACAATATCCGGCAATCCTGTCATATATTTGATCCCACCCAGATATGTTTGCAAGTGAGATAATTGCCTCTTCACCACCGCCGCATCTCTCTTTGGTAAACGGGCGAGTCTCCCTGCCCTTTGTTCCATTCTCAAGTCCCTGAATTTATGAAGTCTCGTTTCTGTCGTGGACCAATTCGTTAACATACCCCCAAGCCACTTTTTATTAACATAATGACAGCGAGCCCTTATTGCAGCCCGTGCTACTGAATCAGCTGCTTTATTTTTTGTCCCAACAATTAAAAATTGTTTTCCTCTACTTGACGCATCAAAAACTAAATCACAAGCCTCTGATAAAAAACGAGCAGTTCTAGTAAGATTTATAATATGAATACCTTTACATTTTGCAGAGATATAAGGCGACATTCTAGGATTCCATTTCCGAGTACCGTGGCCGAAATGAACTCCCGCTTCCATCATCTCTTCCAAATCGATGTTCCAATATCTTCTTGTCATTTTTCCCCACACTTTCTCTTTTTTTTTTATTAAAGAGATGAGGTATTCTAAAATAAAAAATTGTTCCAACGGAACCTTCTTTTCTACCGCGGATTGGCCATTGATATACAACCCAAACCATGAAATTTTTTCTATTCATTATTTTTTTCATTTATTACTAAATTAATATTAAATAACCGTAACAAATACATATTTTTAAAGATAAAAAAGATGAATTTTTTCTATTAAACCCCCAAAATCATTGTTGTTTTGATCTATCACAAAAATTCTTTGAAAGACAAGAATCAAATAATTCTATAGTGGGAAAACAAAATATCTCCCCTTTCGCCCGCGAATAGATTTTTTTTTTCAAGGGACTGTCCTTATGTTGACTTGAATGGTGTACGAATCCTTTGAATCCGGTACCAACGGGTATCATCCCCCCCAGAACAACATTTTCTTTTAGTCCTCTCAACCAATCGATCCGGCCCCGAAGAGCCGCTTTTGCTAAAACTCGAGCAGTTTCTTGAAAACTCGCCTCGGATATAAAACTTTGAGTATTCAGAGATGCTCTCGTTATTCCCAATAAGGCAGTTCGGTAACATATCGCTTCTTCCAAAGCGCGCCCCGTTCGTTCCGCCCGAAACAATCCAATTAGTTCTCCGGGCAAAAAAACATTAGACATTCCATCTTCTGAAACCAAGACTTTTGATGTTATTTGACGTACAATAATTTCTATATGCCTATTATGGATCTGCACCCCCTGTGATCGATAAACCTTTTGGATCTTGTTAACCAAAGAAATACGACTTTGCGCTATAGTTAGCTCAGCCCCAATCAAGAATCCCCAAGGAATTCCAAGAATTCTTGTTATACGTTCGTGCCAACCATCAATCCTCTTTTCTAGATTCATCGATATTGAATCAATCGAACGAACTTCTAAAACTTGTTCTACTTTTGGAAGACCTTGCGTTATGTCACCAGACCTCGATTTTTCATATATAAATGTAACTAATGTATCCCCCTCATAAATAATTTCCCCATAATGACCATGAACTGTTGCTCCGGGGGTAGCCAAATAGGGTTTAGCCGATCTTATTACTACGGAATCAAATTGAACAATTAGAACTTGGCCCGATTTTAGGTGCGGTCCTTTTTTGGTTATACATAAATTTTCACAAACAAATTGTCCAAGATAAATTTTTGTGGATGTCTCTTTACAAAAATTATAATGAAGAAAACACCAATTCAATTTGAACGGATTCAAAACGATGTTACTGCTTGGATCGAGATTATAAGTTCTTCTATTTTCATCCATTAAATAATATTGAAATTTAAGTAGTTGAAAGGTTTGTTTCAAATTGTCAAGTTGCAAATAATTAGTTACCAAAATCGGATTATGAGTTATTAAACGGGAAAATGAAAAAAAATTCGCAATTTGAAGGGCTGTTCCTAAAGGACCCAATGAATTCCTGATTGGAATTAGGGGATCTTTTTTAATTGATTCTTTGGGATATTTTATACCCTTGAATGTTAATGGACCTATTCTAAAACAATTGGATGATCCCAAAATTATAAAAAATTGACATTCTTTGTTTATACCCAACAACGTACGGACAGCTCCTTGATTTTGGTTAACTAGTTTTTGAAGTTTTTCCTTTGAATAAATGGAATAAAATGGATTCATATTGGTATGATTTGATCCCTCCCCCTTTTCGGATGATGGATCATTCCTTTTCCCGATATAGGAAATAACGGATTTCACTAAATTGACTCTTAGGAAATGTCGAATCAT